AGTTTCTTATATTATAATGTATAATAGTATTGATATTCTAATCTACTTGAATATTGAATACCAGAAAACTATATGAATGTTGTATTTATTAACGTGCGGATATACCTAATCTATATTTCCGTCTTCTCTCTTTTTTTATTGCCCTCCTGTCCTGTCGTCAGTTGACAGTATGACTTAGGACTCAATATAATTTGAGCGGCCAAATCATATTTTGGTAAAGCACCTCGAATCCACTGCAGAGTAAAGGATCTTGGATCCAACGCAGAACCCTTTATGAATGAGAGAGATAAAGACGAGAAAGACCAATGAAATCAAGTTTTAAGGTTGTAAGTTTAATGGTGAAGTTTGATTACCATTACCAGAATAGTTAACGAGTTTTTCGGTTTGATTCGTCTCCTATTCATCTCCTAAAGGTGGCCCGAGTTTACATTAAGTTAAATTTGAGTTATATTAAGTTAAGGTGGCCATAGGCCTTATTACCTATTGTATTTTTCTTATTACCTATTTTGGTTTATTACCTATTGTATTTCTAGTGCTTTTTGATTTCCTAAAGGTGGCCGCCCCCGGGACCTATTATTTCTAGTTGATTTATGAATCAAGGTGGCCATAGGCCCCTATGGTCCAGTGGTTACGACCTCTCTCTTTCACGGAGAAAACGAGGGTTCAAGTCCCTCTGGGGGTATACCAAGACTCAAGACTATAGGAGTGGGATTTTCTATCAAGTGATCCATATTTGTCAAGTCCTTCTATTAGTCTACTCAGTGGGACTTTGGATTTTATATCAAGTGATATGTATTTGTCAAGCCTGCCTGGGAGACGAAAGGAAGTTTATTATGGAACGTCTAAAATGAATTAGGCGTTGGGTCGATGCCCGAGTGGTTAATGGGGACGGACTGTAAATTCGTTGACAATATGTCTACGCTGGTTCAAATCCAGCTCGGCCCAACAATTCGCCAATCTACTATCAGATGGTAGAACCCTCTTGTTCTTACGAAATACCTGATACGAGAGAATAAAAAAGAATCCAAATTTTCTGCTAGATCTCTTCTTATTTCCCTGGGATTGTAGTTCAATAGGCAAGAGCACCGCCCTGTCAAGGCGGATGTTGCGGGTTCGAGCCCCGTCAGTCCCGACGGATACAATAAGTACATCAATTCGCCTCTCCGTTTTCTGTGAAAGAAGGGACAGAGAGTATAATTGAATTCCGAAGGGGTTTCCCCTCTTTTTTTCAGGATTCTGTCGAAGAAATAACAAACCCTAAACTAAAATGAAAATAACTAAAATAGTGAAGTTGATAGAATATTCCATCTTTTCTCCTGCGACTCATCTTTCTCATACTTTTTTTCTTCCAAAGAAAATTAGATCATTAAAATTTAGAACCTAATTCCTCTCTTTTTCCACTTCGCTTGTTTGGGGTTTTGTAGTTAATGGAAATGGGTGGGTGATTAGATGATACTTCATTTGATGGTTTTACAAGGAAGACCTAAGGTAGTTTATAGAAAAGAAAGAACAGAAAATAAATAAAGTAAAGGAATTTTTGATTGGTCCGGGAATCCAATCTTGGATTTGGTATGGATAAAAGATCTTCGTATGTTATACTATTCAATTCTCGACGACGAATTAATTTAATAGCTCAGATATTGTTATTCATGATATTGATCCGATTCAAGATCATCGATAGGTAATGCATTCATTGAATTGACAGGCGAAAGATTTATCATCTCTATGGGATTAAATCCCGAGTTATTGTGAAATAAAAAAACGATGAGATTATGGAAGTAAATATTCTTGCATTTATTGCTACTGCACTGTTCATTTTAGTTCCTACTGCCTTTCTACTTATAATTTACGTAAAAACAGTAAGTCAAAATGATTAATTATAATTACTTTAAATGAAACTTGACTTCTGAATTCTTATCAATAGTTGAAGAAATCAAATGAAAAGTATTCTATTTTTGCGTCTTAAATGAAATCAACGGGCTATAATCGTCGGTATTCTATGAGATCCGAGAGTATGGTAAGTAAGAAAGAATTTTCTTTCTTACTTACCATACTCTCTAGTAGTGTTATAGTAGCATATAAAGTTGTACTTGACTTTCTAATAAAGTTGGTCTACTATATTCGCTTCTATCTTCAATATATGTAGTTATTAATCCATATATGGAATTGACGTAGGACCCAATTCTATTTCTTTGATACATCTATTTATTCCGATGAATCTGAAATACTTGTTTTACTGTTATAGAATACATTTCTCCACTAGAATCCAATGGAATTTGGAAATGAAGATCTTTTTATTTGAAAATGATTTCAATTCAAATCAAAAATGCGTTGCAGAACGATCTATAAAACAATTGATACCCTTTCATTTCTCAACTAAATTAGGAGTGCTTCTAAAGTCCACTTCTTCCCCATACTACGAGTGAAAGGGAAAATGTAAAGACTACCATTAAAGCAGCCCAAGCGAGACTTACTATATCCATGTGAATTATGTCCCTTATCTCTATGATAGAATTATTCCATTATTGCTCACTAATAATAGTATAATGAATGGTTCAGAGTCAAAAAGGGATTCTGGCCGAACACTATTGATGAATCAATCAAATAAATCCATTCCGTACTCTTTACTGATTGTCTCTCTAAAGGGTATATTATACTCTTGACAAGGGGTTTCAAAAAAAAATGATTTTTTTTTTTGCACTTTTTCTTTTCTATAAAAAAGGAAATTATCCATCTCAATCGAATAGTGATTGAATGCCTCAACACTCAGAGATTCTCGTGAGTCTATATATGTAGATTACAATATAGAAAGGGCTTCCCCCAACTAGGAGTTGAATTCTCTGCCGGCTATACAATGTAATTCAAGACCCAATCAGTAGACATTACATTAGTAGTAGAAGGGAATCGGGAAGTCTTGCTTCGACCATTATAATCTTTCTTTGAATTTTGGATTCAAGGATTTCCAATCTTTTACAAAATCCGCAGAACGGATGTTTAGAATCAACCAAGTGTCAACAGTCCCCTTATTCTGTTCTGCTGGGGAAAATTGGATTGAGTTATATCATCAGAACAGAATAAGAGATTTTGATTCGTTTGTTGATGAGGCGGCACCCGGATTTGAACTGGGGAAAAAGGATTTGCAGTCCCCCGCCTTACCACTCGGCCATGCCGCCAAAACGATATACAATAGGAGAAAAATTTCCCCTTTTGGGTTGGATTACTAAACTTTAGTTTATTGTACTTGCATCCCTTTTTTAATCCTTTTTCGAAATTTATAAAAATTATAAAAGAAACCCCTTTTCCTCTTTTGATTGTATTTGATCTACCCCTTCGATTGATTGTATAGTATCTCAAAACACACAATGCCAAAAAACTTCCACTCACTTTTCTATTGAAAAATCAGATGTATATTTTCACTCAAAAAAACCAAAATTTATGACAAATTGGAATCATCAACTATTTGTTGACTGAGAATTCATGAACTATTCTTGGATTTGAATCTCAAATTTGGTTTGACTAATGACATAAGAAAATACAAATTGATACATACTTAATTGATTCTTTTGAATCAAAAATCCTTCTCAATTTCCATTATAACAAAAATTATAAATATATGTAAACCCCAGAACGGAAATTGTTACACAGATACCAAATTGGCTATTTAGAGTATCTTGCGTATAAATAAAGGGAATTTGTTGGAACAAAAAAAGGCCCGGCTGGGTATTGGCCGGGCCAGGCCAAAAGGGCACTTCGAACAAAATAAAAGCAAGAAGGTCTTCTTTATTTATCTTTCTATTTGGATCTTTCGAGCATCTAAATGGAATTGCTAATTATATAATAACGATAAAGAATGTGAAAGAAATACTTTATTTAATCCTTACTTGATGTGTAATGTAACATAGTAATTATCTTTTTCAATTGGGAGAGATGGCTGAGTGGACGAAAGCGGCGGATTGCTAATCCGTTGTACGAGTTATTCGTACCGAGGGTTCGAATCCCTCTCTTTCCGTTTCCGTTGATGACTTTCTATTTTTTTCTTTCAAATTTCGCAAACCCCCTTTTATTTTTTTCCTAGTTAAACGTGTGGAATAGCTAAAATAAAATAAGATTTTATTTTATTCTTCACGTCCAGGATTACGTCCTGGATCATTGGATAGGAATCCAAAGATGAAGAGAGAAACAAAGAATATTACTACTGTGTAAACGAAAAGTTTGAGAGTAAGCATTACACAACCTCCAAGATCATTTTTTGAAAAAGAAAAACGAGAAAAGATAATAGATCCTCCATTTTTATATCACATATCCTATTTTGACACCATGAATTATAGAAATAGAAAAGAATGTTCAGAAATTCAAATGAAGTTGAAATTTGTAATGTAATAAGAGTCTTTGATTACCACAAATCACTTTCATACCCACAATTAAATATTGTAAGCGATCCTAAGCTAATGCTAATCTAATAAGGTATTTCGCCGGAAAAAGGATTAAAACAGCGAAATGGGGCGAGCCGGATTTATCGCGGCTATCCGAGAATTTCAATGTTTGAATCGAAGGTTCATACTGTCAGACTTATTTGATCTTATCAATTGTTATAATTTTTCTCGAATAAATCATGAATTTTCTAGAATACTATTAAAGATCTTATCGAAAACTTACAGCAGCTTGCCAAACAAAGGCTAAAAGAAAAAAGAACAGGGGTATGACTGGCATAACATCTACGATTGGATTCAAAAAAGCATAGGCTTCGGGCAATTTGGCGAAGAAAAGACTACTCGGATAAAGGGCAGAATTAAGACAGATCAAACTAAAGATATTAAGCATAACAGACATTTTTTTTCGTCGAGATAATTGCATTTTGATTGAGTTATTGATATAAGGAAAAATGAAGAAAGTGAGGTAGACAAAAAAATCCTTCTTTTTCCGCTCAATCAAAAATCCTCCAATTCTCAAAGGAGAATAGAAGAAATCATACTTTCATACAATATCTTAATTGAATTATATGTAATGATCAATAAATTCAGTTGAATTCTAGATATACACATGTCAAAATCCAAGCAACGAATCTATAATAAATTCTATAAAGAATAAAGATTTTCTATAGATAGTTGGACTGGAATTGACGAACACTTAATACCAATATTATTCTTTATTAGTATTAGTGTCCTATAAAAATAGAAATGGGGCGTAGCCAAGCGGTAAGGCAACGGGTTTTGGTCCCGCTATTCGGAGGTTCGAATCCTTCCGTCCCAGAGCATATACCTTGTATCCGAATACTGCTTTTTTGTTCAACAAGGTTCTGTTTCAAGGTCTAATCTTGGTATAGAATATTATTATTATTCCTCTTTCTTTTTTTTATTTTTAATAATTCTTTTTGGAATCGTATCTGAGTTTTTCACAAACTGAACTAAATCGAGTTCAAATGAGATACAAAAGTAACTGAACCCTTTTGTGATCCATATAAAGATAAGATAGGACATAGATCACAGTTGCAGAAAGATTACTTAACCTCAGGTTAAACAAAATAGGAAAATACATATAAAAGAGGAAGTGCTTAGCCTATAAGTATTTTATCCTATTTCAGTGATAATAGTCTTTCTATTTTTGTAAAAAAGAATTTGCATCCCTAAAATATTAAAATTTAAATATTTAACAATGATATTTCTTTTTCTTGTTCGATCTATTTAGTTTATTTGCTTTACATCATTGACAATTCCATTCGAAAAGAAACAGAGATTTTTCTTTCTTATGATAATCAAATGGAGTCTTTACTGTAAAACTTGACTCAAATAATGATGTAGAAGTAAGAAACTTTTTCAAGTATCAAGATTTGTAATGATTCCTTATGGATTGAATCTTTGGGAAGTTTTGGGAAGTTGCAATGGGTCGGTCTATCTTATTGAGTCACTTGAAGAGGCAGAGTCAAATATAATTTATTTATTTGTGTGATTTATGTTAGTTATGTTATTTCTATATTTAGATTGCTGGATATTTCTGTTAAATATTTTTTTGAGATATAGATTTATATAAAAATGTTCCATTCATACAAAAAGGCCAGGGGTAGATAAGAAAAAATATAAATGACTATGTCTCTGTACCGACTGAACCAATGACTATTCATGATTCCATAATTGAATCAATTCCATACTGGTTCCAAATTAGAGGAATGTTATGGTAAAACTTCGTTTAAAACGATGTGGTAGAAAGCAACGTGCGACTTGAAGGACACGATCCGGTGTGGATTCTTATTCTTACATCCACCATTTTATATAGGAATGAAGGTGCTCTTGGCTCGACGTCTTTTTTCTATTCTACTAGAACCCTTCTTTTTTTTATTGGGTTGTAATGTAAATAGTTCGTGACGGAGCTCGAGTAGAAAGTATTGATTAATTTCTCAGGGGCAAGGATCTAGGGTTAATGCCAATCAATAAATTGGAACAACTTCGTAAGTATATCTTCGATATAGAAATCGAAAGGATCCGATTCGAACAAATTTTCAATTCAAAAAAATTTGTTGGAACGGCTAAAACTTTTTCGATCCACAGTGTATCGCGCACGAATCATACCGTCGGTATGATTCTTTGATAGAAAGAAATCACAAAAGGGGTATGTTGCTACCATTTTGATTAAGAAGCACCGAAGTAATGTCTAAACCCAATGATTTAAAACCAAGATAAAGGATCCCAGAACAAGGAAAGACCACTTCAATTGTCTCGCGGATCCGAATAAAGAATCCAAATAGATTTTAAACGAGACAAAAAAGGGGGGTTAAAGACCACTCAATAAAAAAATATCTTATAGATTTTTATTTAAGATATTTGAGAATTATTGAACTTGAGTTATGAGTACAAATGATTTTTTATTTTTCAGGAAGGAAGCTAAATACAAATGACTATGCGTTAAATTATAGACTAATTTATTTTACGGACTCCTTTCCTATTTATTTTATTCTAATTTTATCCAGAGACAAAACTTCGAATCATTTTTTCTCGAGCCGTACGAGGAGAAAACTTCCTATACGGTTCTAGGGGGGGTTGTTTTTCATCTACATCTATCCCGATGAGCCGTCTATCGAATCGTTGCAATTGATGTTCGATCCCGAAGAGAAGGAAGAGATCTTCGGAAAGTGGGTTTTTATGATCCGATCAAGAATCAAACTTATTTAAACGTTCCCGCTATTCTCTATTTCCTTGAAAAAGGCGCTCAGCCTACAGGAACTGTTCAGGATATTTTAAAAAAGGCAGAGGTTTTTAAGGAACTTTGCCCTAATCAAACGAAATTCAATTAAATTAAGGAAAGAAAAACTAAGGGTAGGATAGTGATTTCTATATTATTTTGGATATCTTTTCTATACTATGTTTTTTTATTTCCTTCTTTTCTTGCTCTATTCGTATCTATTTATCATTGCTTTTATAGAATCTTTTTCTAAGGAAAACTTTATTTGATTGATCCTCACAAAATAGAAAAGTCTGGCATTACCTGCAATCGGGTGGTTTTAATTCG